ATAACCAATTTGGTCCCGAGGTAAGGAATAACCAGTTACACCAAAAGATGCAGTCAATACAGCCAAAATCACACCTGTAACCCAAGTCAATTCGCGAGGTTTTTTAAATCCACCTGTGAGATACACACGAAATACGTGTAGGATCATCATTAGCACCATCATACTTGCTGACCATCGATGAACTGATCGGATTAACCAACCAAAGTTGGCTTCAGTCATTATGTATTGAACAGAGGCAAAAGCCTCTGTAACGGTCGGACGATAGTAAAAAGTCATAGCAAAACCGGTAGCTACTTGTACTAAAAAACAAGTAAGTGTGATCCCTCCTAGACAATAAAATATGTTGACATGAGGAGGAACATATTTACTAGTTATATCATCTGCAATCGCCTGAATCTCGAGACGCTCCTCGAACCAATCATATACTTTATTGAGATAGGTAAACCAAAGAGACTCCCCCTCTGAGAACCGTATATGAGAATTTCATCTCGTACGGCTCAAGCAAAAACACCCAAATAGTGGTTGCAACGGATATGTAATAGAAAGTTTGAAACTTCTTAGCCACTTGATTCAATCGTCCCTGAAGATACGAAGCGAAGGAACCAAAATCCGGAATCTCTTCTTTGTGATGATAATGCCAAAATATCAAGTTGGCTCATTCGTCTTTATGTTGATCGTTACAGGCCTCTTGAATCTTCTCTTCCCCTATTTATTTTATTTTGGATTTGTTGTTTTTGTTTGTGCGTAATACGGATTTACTATATGTTTTGTTTACTATTGATAGGAATTCTCTTGTGGAGACCCTATGAATCGATTGAAACCTCAGATTCATACTAGAACCACGATGATTCAATAAAGCGCCCAAGCTAAGCCCAAAGGTTCTCTGAGTAAGAACCATTTGATCATCACTTATTCAATGAATGGATGGAATGACTAAAAATCCATAGAAACATTGGTCCTTCGGTCAAAATAAGCATAATTCTGAAGGAAGAAAAATCGTTCGATTTATGACTCGTTGTTTGAAAATTTGTTGGAGTCCGGTCGCGAGGTCTGAATAGTAGGTATGAATCATAGTTCAAATATTTCTTGATCTATTCCATATATTCCGTGCTCCAGATACTAGAATGAATATCCGACGAGGTAGAACCATCTCTATCGAGATGACAGACCTATTCTCTGTACTATCAATAGGATCAATTATAACAAGTCACACACTCATATTCCGGAAATACCGAAACAACGGAATTCCACGGTCGAACTACCAGAATGGCCTAGAAATCCGAGTCCTAAGTGATTCATTTTGGATTGAAAAGCTAGGACTTCATGGTTCTTATGGGACCTAACTCATTGAAATTCCATCCAGTAAAACGGAAGAATTATAAATCTCCAAAATAATAGATAGGAATATCGCAAATAGAGCCATTGCGACACCCATGAAGGGGGTAGTTCCCCATCCAGGAGCCACTTTACCATATTCCGAATTCAATGGTTTCAATAAATCCCCTGTAATAGTTCGTCTTGGCCCAGATCTAGAACTACCCTCAACGGTTTGTGTAGCCATAAATCCTATTGCATTGGTTGAGATCTGTTGACTTTGTATACTATTTCGTTGTAAATAAACGATCTTATCGTAGCGTAGATCGATCGTGGTCTTGAAATTATCTAATAATGGAAACAGCAACCCTAGTCGCCATCTCCATATCTGGTTCACTTGTAAGCTTTACTGGGTACGCCTTATATACCGCTTTTGGGCAACCCTCTCAACAACTAAGAGATCCATTCGAGGAACACGGGGACTAGTTGAAATAATGAACCTCCCATATTGGGGGGCTCATTACTTCAATTGAGATAATGAAAAATCATTTCATCTTTTTAGTCGGAACCTTAGGCGGATCTCGAAAAAAGATAGCGAAAAAAATGATCCCTAAAGTCGAGACTAACAGGAATGTATAAACCAATGCTTCCATAGATTCGATCGTGGTTTACAATTATAGCTTCCACACCTATTCATTTGGGATCATTTCCCAGATAAAGAAAGGGCAAGAGTCAAAGAAAAGGCGATGATGAAAATCAAGATTTCTCCAATCCCTTATGTCAAATCAAAAAAAAAAATCAAATAGAGGCGAAAGATACCAGAGCAATGTTGTATCAGACTACTTGTCTCTTTGTAGTTGGATCTCCAAGTTTTTGGAATGCCCCAAATTCCACTTGAGCATCCAAATCTGGGTCAATACCAGCAAAAACATCTCTGAACAAGGTTCTAGCGCCATGCCAAATGTGTCCGAAAAAGAAGAGCAAAGCAAACGTAGCATGTCCAAAAGTGAACCAACCTCTTGGACTGCTACGAAAAACACCATCGGATTTCAAAGTAGCACGATCTAATTCAAAAATTTCACCCAATTGGGCACGTCTAGCATATTTTTTCACAGTAGCGGGATCACTATAACTGACTCCATTGAGTTCGCCACCATAGAACTCAACAGTTACACCTACCTGTTCGACACTATACTTTGATTCTGCCCTTCTAAAAGGAACATCGGCTCTCACAATTCCGTCTCCGTCTACCAAAACTACTGGAAATGTTTCAAAAAAAGTAGGCATACGACGTACAAAAAGCTCATGCCCTTCTTTATCTCTAAAGATGGGGTGTCCTAACCATCCAACAGCTATTCCATCCCCGTTATCCATTGAGCCTGCTCTGAATAATCCCCCTTTCGCCGGATTATTACCGATGTAATCATAAAAAGCTAATTTTTCGGGAATTTTAGACCAAGCTTCCGACAAACTCAGATTTTCGGCTAGCCCGGCACCAACCCTTCGATATATTTCTTGCTGGAAGTATCCCTGATCCCACTGATAACGAGTGGGACCAAATAATTCGATCGGGGTAGTTGCTGAACCATACCACATAGTTCCAGCAACAACGAAAGCTGCAAAAAAGACAGCAGCGATACTACTGGAAAGGACCGTTTCAATATTGCCCATACGTAATCCTTTGTATAGACGTTGGGGCGGGCGGACACTAAGATGGAATAGACCCGCTAATATGCCCAATGTCCCCGCTGCAATATGATGAGAGGCTATTCCTCCCGGAACAAAAGGATCAAAACCTTCCGCGCCCCACGCTGGATTTACAGATTGTACTTTTCCGGTTAGGCCATAAGGATCGGACACCCATATTCCAGGACCATACAAGCCTGTTACATGAAATGCGCCAAACCCAAAGCAAGCCACCCCTGAGAGAAATAAATGAATTCCAAAGATCTTGGGCAAATCCAAAGAGGGTTTTCCCGTACGTTCATCACAGAATATTTCTAGGTCCCAATACACCCAATGCCAGATAGCTGCTAAGAAGCACAAGCCAGAAAACACAATATGTGCCCCGGCCACACCTTCGTAACTCCAAATACCCGGATTCGTTATAGTTCCTCCTGTGATACTCCAACCACCCCATGAATTGTTTATTCCTAAACGAGTCATGAAAGGGATAACGAACATACCTTGTCTCCACATTGGATCAAGAACGGGGTCAGAGGGATCAAAAACTGCTAATTCGTATAAAGCCATCGAACCGGCCCAACCAGAAACTAGAGCTGTATGCATTATATGGACAGAAAGCAACCGACCGGGATCATTCAATACGACGGTATGAACACGATACCAAGGTAAACCCATGGAAATACCCCTTTATCAAAGAAAAAATAGACACTATGTAACTTTATCGCATTGGAAAAGACTATGCTATGGACCTCACCTTTTCAGTGGATTATCCCGAAGCAAGGGTTAATATTTATTTCGTTCCGTTGGTAATAATTGAACAATTCTGTTCGTAGGAACAAAGAGAAGCAGATCTATTCTATACCCAATAAGTACCAATACGCAATGGGGGCTGGTCCCATTTTTTGTGAGCGAATGCATAGATACTTGTTCATCATTCAAACGATCCATTCGTAAGAATTTTTCTTTATTCATTCTGTCTTCCTCCATGAACCTTCGAATCTATGGATAAAATACGATAAACGGCAATATTATGAAGACAATAAACCCGTTGTTACGTTTCCACATCAAAGTGAAGTATAGTACTTAACCTCTTTTTCTTTAATTTAATGCCCATTGGTGTTCCAAAAGTACCTTTTCGGAGTCCTGGAGAGGAAGATGCAGTTTGGGTTGACGTATAGTGCGACTTGTCAGACATATTGGGTCATATGGGATTTCCCCGTTCTCTCCCCCGATGGAGATATCCTCCCTTTCGCCCAAGAAAGATTGATTGAACCATCAATAATTCGGAGCGTGAAGTGCAATTAGATCAATTTATTGGGGGATCCATATTATCAATTAGAAGAATTTATGGTTGGCTTGGACCAATAAAATGAAGTATACAGGCTCCGTTCAGAAAATACCAAATTGGTAATCTATGTATGATTACCACTCGTATCATAAATGATTCCTTTATACCATATGAGTGATCTCATACTGCCAATCAATGGAGTAATATGATGAATACATCATATATTGGGCGGAAGACATGAAACGAATTGAAAAAAAAAAAAAGAAGTCGTAGCAAAAAGAAGTGGTACTGAGATTATTTGTCCTATATGTGCAAATAGAATTCGGGCAGATCTTTACCCGGAGTAGAGCATAAACCTAAAAGAATTGAAGAGGCCCATTCAGGAACAAGAAAATTACATCGTGATTTGGATCTCGATGAAACAATACATCAATGAGAGGTTAGTTCGATAAGTTCAGTGAATTCTAGGGAAGCAAGTCAAGTCAAAACTCATGTTTCTTGAAAAATGGAAGAAAAAGCCCCTTCGTTAGGAAAAACCCTGCTACGAAAAGAGAAAAGGGCTGGAATCGACACATTGATTCTTTTTTTGTTTCGCAATTTTTATTTTTTGAACCGTATGCATCCAAAGGTGCGTGTACGGTTCCTAAAGGATACAATTTTGTCCTAATCAACCGACTTTATCGAGAAAGATTACTTTTTTTAGGCCAAGAGGTTGATAGCGAGATCTCGAATCAACTTGTTGGTCTCATGGTATATCTCAGCATAGAGGATGATACCAGGGATCTTTATTTGTTTATAAACTCTCCCGGCGGGTGGGTAATACCAGGAATATCTATTTATGATACTATGCAATTTGTGCCACCAGATGTGCATACAATATGCATGGGATTAGCCGCTTCAATGGGATCTTTCATCCTGGTCGGAGGAGAAATTACCAAACGTCTAGCATTCCCTCACGCTTGGCGCCAATGAGTTTTTTATTTGAGAGAAAAAGAAGACTATGCCTTCGCCATATGGAATATAAATAATAAGTAATAATAGCATGGCACTTCGAGTTCGATATGAGCAAACCATTCTCGTTTTTTCATAACATGAGATTATGTATCGAGATAGTAGTATGAAACAAAGGTTATTTCCGATTTGATCTTATGTATCGGGGTTCCATTTCAGCGTCACAAACCTTTTTGCTTCCACACCAGAAGTCTCTTTCCGATATTTATGTTATGAAAGAGTATGAAAAAAAAAAAAAGATTCTTTTTTCCTTATTTGATCGGATCAAAAAGAAACTTTGGGATTGCTGAATCTCAGACGAGATAAATATATAAAGCAACGGAACCATCATAGTATTTTTTGACTCCTACGAAAGGAAGGATGGTAAATGGATCATTCAACGATCTGGGTCTGATGGATTCTATTTGTCTCTTTCTTTGATGGAAGGGAAAAAGAAATTCCATTGCAGAGCCGTATGCAATGCACAAAAGATGCCTGTACGGTTGTTCAATTCTATCTTTTTCTTCTTGTTTGTTATTCTTTATCCCTTCCTTTCGCCCGATCATGCGAGATAGAGGAATCGTTTATTATGTTATATCATCAGGGTTATGATCCACCAACCTGCTAGTTCTTTTTATGAGGCACCCACAGGAGAATTTATCCTGGAAGCGGAAGAACTACTGAAACTCCGCGAAACCCTCACAAGGGTTTATGTACAAAGAACGGGCAATCCTTTATGGGTTGTATCCGAAGACATGGAAAGAGATGTTTTTATGTCAGCAGCAGAAGCCCAAGCTCATGGCATTGTTGATCTTGTAGCGGTCGAAAATACCGGGGATTTCGCATAAATCCGTGATTCCATTTCGAATCATAATTCGAATGAACCGTGATTTGATCTTTTATCTTCTTACCCGGGTAAAATAAAATAGTAAATGGAAGTAATTCATAATCATCCGGTTAGGATCGATCTAAACCAGCCCATTCTGTATACGATTCAGCATGCCAACTATTAAACAACTTATTAGAAACACAAGACAGCCAATCAGAAATGTCACGAAATCCCCAGCTCTTCGAGGATGTCCTCAGCGTCGAGGAACATGTACTAGGGTGTATGTGCGACTCGTTCAGATCATGAGCTAGAACAAATGAGACGGTTTTTCCAGTCTCAATGACCAGTACCAATGAATGGGATAGAATGGAAGAACTCCATTCACTATCTAAAAATAAAGATCTATCATATACCTCTATTGTGTATGGAATTTATGGTTTCCATTGGTGCAAATCCAATCATCTCGATTTGAGATGAAAAGCAATTCTCCATTGGTAGCAAATGGTTATCCATTAAGCGGGGGAAATGGTATTTAAGAAGCAGAAATATTATGCTCCTACTCTTGCAAGAACGGACTAACAGGGTCAGCTACCTAGCCAACCTTCATAATTAAATGCCGTCACTGTATGAATAGATCTCATTGTGAAAAGACCTATTACTGGATAATTCATGGGTAGAGCCAAAGAGTGTGAACTGTACAAGTTACCAATAACATTGATTAAATGAGAGAAGGGGCTCCGGTGTATAGAGAGGGCCTCACCGTTTAAGAAGTAACCATAGAAACGATGGAAGCCACTATTTATTTATTTATCCATTTACATTACTACCTATTTATTTTATACCTATTTTATACCAAATATCGGTAAAATTTCTTATTTTGCGGTGAAATAAATGCCTGGAAGAAATAAAAAATCGTGGTTGGGAAGGTCATAGTAGCAAAAGCCATTGGAATTTTTATTTTATACATTGGAAGAATCCGTTTTGTTATTAATAAATCAGGAGAGGGGAAAAGAATGACTGAAAGAAAAGAAATCGATTAGTTATTCATCAAAGTTTAATTTGATTCAATGACCAGAGTTAGACGAGGATATATAGCTCGGAGACGTCGAACAAAAATTCGTTTATTTGCATCAACCTTTCGAGGGGCCCATTCAAGACTTACTCGAACTACTACTCAACAGAAAATGAGAGCTTTGGTGTCCACTCATCGGGATAGAGGCAGGCGAAAGAGAGATTTTCGTCGTTTGTGGATCACTCGGATAAATGCAGTAACTCGTGAGAATAGGGTATCCTATAGTTATAGTCGATTAATACATGATCTGTACAAGAGGCAGTTGCTTCTTAATCGTAAAATACCTGCACAAATAGCTATATCAAATAGGAATTGTCTTTACATGATTTCCAATGAGATCATCAAATAAGGAGATTGGAAGGAATTCACCGGAATGATTTAAACGGAGTTCCCCGGAGAATGACCTCCGGGAAGGTAGAGTAGAAATGAATATGATAAGATAAGTAGTAGGAATGAACGAACACGTTTCAAAAAAAAACAGATTTCTTCTTCTCCCATTCTTTTTTTTATTCTATTACGACGCAACAATCAAATCTCTCGGCTTTTTCGAACAAAACATCAATCAATCTGATTTTGAATTCCAATTAGAGTTGTTTTGATTCAATTGAGGAGTAGGCCTATTTATTTCTGGTTCTAGGACCAGTAGTTCTAGGGATCGACTCGGTTTTCTCAAATTGTTTCTCATTATTAAGAAAAGGTAACGAAGATAAAATACGAGCTTGTTTTATAGCAATAGTAATTAATCGTTGTTGTTTCAAGGTCAATCTATTCACTCGTCTAGATAATATTTTTCCCTGTTCACTAATAAATTGACTAATTAAACTCATGTTTCTATAATCAATTCGATCCCCCGATCCAATTGGGGGCAAACGCCTACGAAAAGATCGCTTGGATTTACGAAAGAGTCGCTTGGATTTATCCATGGTTTATTCCTTATCTCTAAAATCCCATTTCTTCATTCATTTCGGATCCGACCGAAATAGGACTTGATTTGTTTATATATATATAATTTCTTCCTGTTCCTTGGAAGGATGGTACACGTGTTCCGTTCGATCTATTTCTTTATCTCCCCATGAATCGTATGCTTGTAACAATAAGGACAGAATTTTCTCAATTCCAATCGACTAGGTGTATTGTGTCGATTCTTTTGAGTAATATATCTGGAAGTGCCTCGCGATTCTTTATTGAAATCATTTCGGACACAACTGGTACATTGCAAAATAACTATTCCTCTGACATCTTTACCCTTGGCCATGAACCTCCTTTGGATTCACTAAATTCTTCTATTTTCGATCCGAACCGAAGAAGAAGAAAGGAACGAAAAATAAATAGAAAATAGGTTGCTAACTCGAAATCCAATTATGAAAGATTTCGTTGCAATCAATAAAGTAATAAAATCATAAGTAATACAATTATTTCTAACTATTCATTATTCCTAATCCCAGCATTTCATTTACTATTATGATCTCGAACAGCCTGCCCTAGACCCCCATTTCTATTTCTATTTCTGTTCTACCTCTATTAATTCTATCCTGAACCCGAGTTTGACTGAGGTTCAATCCACTTTTATTCTTTCTCTTTCCTTCCTATCCTAAAGAACTGAAAAAAAAAAAAAGGGGGGGGGGGGGGGGTTGGTCACAGAAAATTTCTTGTATCTCTAATCTTCTTCATTCATCCATTCCCATATCAGTAACTAGAATGAAAAAAAGGGGAATACCAACGCATCTGGGAATAAACGATTGATCTCTATCAATAGACCTGCTAAAGACCCAAACCATAGAGTAGTTAGCACAGGTGCCACGGAAAGATATGTTTTTATATCTCGCATTGAAAATCCTCCTTCTTTATTGGAATACATATATGATCAGATGCATATGTAGTTAAAGATCACTTGTATTTGTACGCGGAATCCCTAACTAAAATGGATATGTACAATGATCCGGTAGATGAGATCCACTTGTACCTAAAACAGAAAAAGATGACCCCCTCTTCCTGAGCATTACCGATAAATATGAATTCTTTTATACGTTAGGTTTCATATGTATATAATTCTTTTATTATATGAGATATGAGACCAAAAAGAAGAAATGGCAAGAGAAATTGTATATAGATAGAGGAAATAACGATGTGGAAAACAAGACAGGGATTCTCTACAATGACACTGTACAACAATTAAAAGGGATGTAGCGCAGCTTGGTAGCGCGTTTGTTTTGGGTACAAAATGTCACGGGTTCAAATCCTGTCATCCCTACCTATTATTTTTCCTATGGCCAGTAACGAGGGGTCAATTGAGATCGATGAAAATTGGACATAATCTTTTATTTTATGATACTATATGCAATGCATGCAAAATGTATTGGGGGTACAAAAAGAATCCTTTTCTTGACAGTCGTATCTGCTGTCATAAGAAAGCGCTCTTAGTTCAGTTCGGTAGAACGTGGGTCTCCAAAACCCGATGTCGTAGGTTCAAATCCTACAGAGCGTGATTCTGTTCTTGTAATGTCGAATCACAATAAAACAACTTCACTAACTTGAACTGCAACCTGAATTTGACCCCCTGCAGATTAAGGAGGAGGTCAATCAAAAAAAAAAGATGTTACTCAATCAAAGGTCCAACTGATCACCGCGTCTGTATTGTAAATATGCAGTTACGAATAATCCAGCCAAAGTAATAGGAATTAGACCTAAGACGATTCCAAATAGAAAAACTTCAATCATTTCAATTTATTTGAAAGAGGAGAAAAAGAGAGGTAATATCTATCCCTAAATATTAATCCCAATCTCTCATGAATCTCAATGACCAAGAATTGGCAATTGGCGC